AGAAAGAATCTTTTTTTTTCATTTCCATTTTCGAAAGCCAATTTTCCGTCGAATTGTTATTGGATAGCGAGGACTTAGAGACTCTCCTGAGTCTCTATAGAAAGTATCTTCAGCCCTTTCCACAACCACTAATTCGATTTTCCGTGGGGCTATCCAATCGAATTCAGGACCCGGTAATTAAACACTACATTAGTAGTGGAAGGGAATCAATAAATCTTTATATGAGAGCCCTTCCACCATTCATCTGTCCTTGAATCCTAGAGGCAAGGATTTAGAGCACTTTAGCTTTCGAGAGCCAAACTTCCAGATGTTTCGAACCAAGCAAGCAAGTCTCAAGAGTCCTTTTACTTTGTTTGCTTCTGCTGGGGAAAAATTCAGCGAGTTATGTCAGCAAAACGAAATAAGAGATTTCGAGTTTTTTCTTGATCAGGCGACACCCGGATTTGAACTGGGGAAAAAGGATTTGCAGTCCCCCGCCTTACCGCTCGGCCATGCCGCCAAAATGTATGATACCCTACAAAATAGATGAAAAAAGTCTCCCTTTGTTTGCGTCGAGTGGGGGATTCCGAAACTTCTTTTTTTATTGGACTTGCATCTTGAATCCCGTTTTCTTAAATTTAACCCCTGCCCGAAAAGAAAAAAATCCTTCGTTTTTTGGATTGGATCCATCCCTTCGGTTGTATGTATAGTATCTCAAAAACGAAATATCTAAAAATTTTCCCTCTCTTTTTTATATTGATATTGAAAAATTGAAAAACCAAATGTGGTTTTTCAGTCCCAAAAGCCAAAATTTAGGACAAATTGGAACCATTAACTATTAAATGGGACTGTAAATTCATGAACGATTCTTGGATTTGAATCCAAAATTGTCTTTTCTTAATCCTAATTCTAATTATATAAGAAAATCCAAATTGATACATAACTAATCAGTATTGATTCTTTTCCATAAAAAAAAATCCTTTCCAATTTCCATTATAACAGCAAATAGAAGTATATGTAAACCCCAGAACATAAATTGTTATACAAATATCTAATTGGATATCATATCTATATATGATGACTATAGAGAATTATTAGTAAATTGTAGTGCTTCAATTTTTCATTCAATAGATGGAATAGAAAATGGAAATTTTGATATAGCATAGCACGCGCTGTCCCGAATAGAACTTAAATAAAGGAGGAAACATAGATAGCTATCTACACATGGTTAATAAATACAAACTTTATTACTATGTTACGCCCTTCAATCGTATTCTACTAAAAAAAGAAAAAAAGGTAAAATAAAAGTATCTCTCTTTTATGCGAATCATTTGTTGAACAATAGAATCCGTGAAAAAGTTAAGTGCTAAAAAAATATCAACTCTATATTTTTGATGATTATAATGTCTTTATATCATCGAACAGATGAAATCCGAATCCATTTCTTTTTCTGGTACCCAATCGGATTAGAGTATGTAATATCATAATAATGGTAGAAATGGAATCACTTTTTTTTTGATATTCTATCCAAAACTCCATAAGCCTAAGTGGCATTTATTAATTCCTTTCGATTTTCTATCTGTTCCAAATTCCAATTTGAATATAAAATTGTCTTTATTCCTCCGTTCATATGCATTTCATACATTCCATATACGGGGTGAGTCAAATTTCATGCGATTCAGTAAACAAAATAGAAATTCCATCATTGCTAAATCAATCCATATGATTTGATGAAGAATGGTTCAATAATGGAATTTTTTGAGAAAAGGGAAATTCAAAATGCTCGGGGATGGAAATGAGGGAATGTCTACAATACCTGGGTTTAATCAGATACAATTTGAAGGATTTTGTAGATTCATTGATCAGGGCTTAACAGAAGAACTTTATAAGTTTCCAAAAATTGAAGATACAGATCAAGAAATTGAATTTCAATTATTTGTGGAAACATATCAATTGGTAGAACCTTTGATAAAAGAAAGAGATGCTGTATATGAATCACTCACATATTCTTCTGAATTATATGTATCCGCGGGATTAATTTGGAAAACCAGTAGGGATATGCAAGAACAAACTCTTTTTATTGGAAACATTCCTTTAATGAATTCCCTGGGAACTTCTATAGTAAATGGAATATACAGAATTGTGATCAATCAAATATTGCAAAGTCCCGGTATCTATTACCGGTCAGAATTGGACCATAACGGAATTTCGGTCTATACCGGGACCATAATATCAGATTGGGGAGGAAGATTAGAATTAGAGATTGATCGAAAAGCAAGGATATGGGCTCGTGTGAGTAGGAAACAGAAAATATCTATTCTAGTTCTATCATCAGCTATGGGTTCGAATCTAAGAGAAATTCTAGAGAATGTTTGCTATCCTGAGATTTTCTTGTCCTTCCTGAATGAGAAAGAGAAAAAAAAAATTGGGTCAAAAGAAAATGCCATTTTGGAGTTTTATCAACAATTTGCTTGTGTAGGCGGAGATCCGGTATTTTCTGAATCCTTATGTAAGGAATTAC